CGGCTAGTGCCGATACCAGATTGGAACTGGTAACAAGGATTTACAGTCCTCTCGGCTATTACCGATACCGGATTCGAACCGGTATCAAGGATTTTCAGTCCTCTGCTGCCATCTCGGTTAGCGCCGATACCAGATTGGAACTGGTAACAAGGATTTACAGTCCTCTCGGCTATTACCGAAACCGGATTCGAACCGGTAACAAGGATTTGCAGTCCTCTGCTGCCATCTCGGCTATTACCGAAGTATCATTCTCATTTTACTAGATGACTTAGGTCTATGTCAATTAAAAGAAACGAAAAAGTAGTAAATGAAAAAAGTTTTGGATCGGGAATTTCTTGGATCTGCGAAAAGAAGACTTTCTAAGTTTTAAAATGAAAAATGATATAGATTCTAAATCATTCAAATCGATATTTCTTTCTCATTTGTACGTGGATGATATATCCCACAAGACTTGTATATAATATACACAAGAAATTATAGTTTGTAAAGGGGTAGGATGAATGAAAAAAGATAATGAATTTTTGAATAACTAAAAAAAAGGTAAGGTGTCAAACAGGCGGGGGAGTGGAGTTGGGGATAGAGGGACTTGAACCCTCACGATTTGAAAAGTCAACGGATTTTCATCTTACTATAAATTTCATTGTTGTCAGTATTGACATGTAGAATGGGACTCTATCTTTATTCTCGTCCGATTAATAAGTTCCACCAAGGCTCTATCAGACTATGAAGTAAATCATTTGATCAACACAAGGTAGTGAACTCCATTTGTTAGAACAGCTTCCATTGAGTCTCTGCACCTATCCCCTTTTTCTCGCTTTTTAAACTCCGGTTTGTTCGCGTAAACCAGGATTTGGCTCAGGATTGCCCATTGTTAATTCCAGGGTTTCTCTGAATTTGAAAGTTATCACTTAGTAGGTTTCCATACCAAGGCTCAATCCAATTAAGTCCGTAGCGTCTACCAATTCCGCCATATCCCCTTTTTTGCTTTGAGATTAGGATCTCATTATGATGTCTTTCTACTTTTTCTTATGCCGAAACCTTGGCATTCATTACATATAGATACTTTTTTTATTTCTTTGGTATCTTCTTTCATTTTTTTTCGCCCCATCCATATTGATTTAGTCTGATCAATAAAGATTCTATTGTTTTTGTATTTCCAATTCAATATGGTTATATATTACATAACATATATATGTTCTTCCTTTTCTCATCTTTGTCTTAAATTTGAAGAAATAGTCGAACGGTCGATTCTTTTTTTTTACTTCCATGAAAAGAAATTTATGATTATTATTGAAACGTAGAATTCTACAACGTGCAATGGAAAAATATTATAAATCTACTTCGTGGATTTGAAATTCGAATAATTCTAAAAAATTCTATTCGAATATTCATTTCGAATATTAATTCTAATAATTGTATAATATTAGAAATAAAATAAAAAGACAAAAAGTATAAAATAATAATAGCATGAGGTTAGAAAAAAAAAACAAGAATTTCAAATGAGATATCGTTTAACTTAAAAAAAAAGATTTCTGATCTAATTAAGATTTTCTTATTTAGAAACTAATGAAATCAAAATTAGAAAGTCGATATATTGCTATATTCTATTAATTATAATTAATTAAGGTTATGTTTTATTTATTTAATGATAATCACTATTTATTTGAGCTATATTCTGTTCTAGAATATATAGAATATGATTAATTCTAAATAGATAAGGAAAAACATGAATAGAATAGTTAATTGATACGATCTAGTAGTTTAGTGAATTTGTATGCATGCGCTATTTTATTTGAGCCCGCTTAGCTCAGAGGTTAGAGCATCGCATTTGTAATGCGATGGTCATCGGTTCGATTCCGATAGCTGGCTTTTCCATATTTTTTCGTTTTTTTACATGATTTTTAATGTACTTTCAAAATCAAAGAAAATTGAAAAGACTTCTTTCACCTTTTTAGAAGAGTTACCACGCCGTTTATATTATGTCATATAAACTTCCATATAGGAATATATATTGGGTAAAAGGGTTAGATCTTTGCAAAATAAATCAAGAAAATAAAGGCAAATTTTTGTGATTTATTTGATTTATATATATTGTATATACAATACAAAAATCTGTATCTTGAGAGAATATATCTTCTGACTCTTTGTATTCCACTTTGTATTCCAATAAACTATTGGAGTGGATTTCACATCATTTATCATTATCATTTAGTTCAGTTTTAATTTTGTTTAGTTTTGTACAATTTCAATAAAAAAAGGAGTCTTTATGTCACGTTACCGAGGGCCTCGTTTTAAAAAAATACGCCGTCTGGGGGCTTTACCGGGACTAACTAGTAAAAGGCCTAGGGCAGGAAGCGATCTTAGAAACCAATCACGCTCCGGAAAAAAATCTCAATATCGTATTCGTTTAGAAGAAAAACAAAAATTGCGTTTTCATTATGGTCTTACAGAACGCCAATTACTTAAATATGTTCGTATCGCCGGAAAAGCCAAGGGGTCAACAGGTCAAGTTTTATTACAATTACTTGAAATGCGTTTGGATAACATCCTTTTTCGATTGGGTATGGCTTTGACTATTCCTCAAGCGCGCCAATTAGTTAACCATGGACATATTTTAGTTAATGGTCGCATAGTTGATATACCAAGTTATCGCTGCAAACCCCGAGATATTATTACAGTGAAGGATGAACAAAACTCTAGAACTTTGGTTCAAAATCTTCTTGATTCATCTGCCCCCGAGGAATTGCCAAACCATCTGACTCTTCACACATTCCAATATGAAGGGTTAGTCAATCAAATAATAGATAGGAAATGCGTCGGTTTGAAAATCAATGAATTGCTTGTCGTAGAATATTACTCTCGACAGACTTAATAAACCTAACTTAAGTCAAAAAAATAACTAAAAACAAGAGTTCGGACAACTCCCCTTTGCCCTCTTTTTTGATTAAAAAGGCACAGGGTAAGGGATTTTTTCGGGGAATCTTTTTCCTATTCATGTATCATAGAATAGATTGGTAGGGGGGTTTGGATCCATTGTTTGCTCTTCCCAGGATTTTCCATATCAAAGAAATTTATATTTTATATCTATTCTTTTTTATTTTATTTGATACATTGTGGTCAATCACGTAAGATTAGTGAATTAGTTGAAAGTATGGAAAGAGAGGGATTCGAACCCTCGGTAAACAAAAGTCTACATAACAGTTCCAATGTTACGCCTTCAACCACTCGGCCATCTCTCCGACATCAGGATTATGACTGAGTACCTGGGTGAATAGCGAGTTATTCATCAATGTTTTTTAGATTATGGTTAATAGATACCTTTTTTGACTGGAAAAAATTGGACGTAGATAAAAGGTTTTTTTATTTTTTATTTTAACGAGTCCGCTTTTATGTTAGTTCGTACTATACAATTCCTTTGTTTGTGAAAATATTTTCTCACAAAAGAAAAGGTAAAGGAAATAAAAAGAGTTATAGAATGGATTACTACCTATGCCAAGATCGCGTATAAATGGAAATTTTATTGATAAAACCTTTACAATTGTAGCCGATATCTTATTACGAGTCATTCCGACAACTTCCGGAGAAAAAGAGGCATTTACTTATTACAGAGATGGTGCGATTTGATTATCATTATTTTTTTCTCGCCGATTTGGAATAGAAAGAAAAACGAGTGTTGAAAAAAATCTACGCTTTTGAAGGTGAAGTTTATAATATAAAAAAGCAATCCCTTCTGTCATGTATCCACGATTAATGCAGCCTTAGATGCTTCAATTGTGAATTCTAGTATTGAGCAAAAGGTTTTTACCTATGGTTCCCGTATTACAGATCAATCCTACTACACTAATACAATAACGAATAGGAGGCATAGGGGAAGAAGCACTACGCCGAGAAATCAACAACACGAAAACTTTCTTCAAAATGATTCCTTTTCTTTTTTTTTTTCTTTGGGATTGGGACTAATTAAAATGGTTGGAACAATAAACATCCATCTCGTTCGTACTTTGGATACCCGTATAACCATTGAAGACTGTTGAAGTGACTAATTCCTGGAAATTTAGGGGCGTTGAGAACAAAGAAATTTTTAGAGTTTCCTTTTTTTATTTTTATCTAGCATGATAGTAAGAAAAGATCTTTTGCAAGAAGGTTGGCTAGGGATTTCTTGTAAAAACATTAGCCCCGCTTAGTTCATAATGACATCAAATTTTTCCATATATTATTTTCATTATGCACCTAAAGGAGGAGCCGTATGAGATGAAAATCTCACATACGGTTCTGAAACGGAGAATTCGTTAAAGCGAATGACGACCGTAACGGATGTCGGCTCAATCTGAAGGAAATTATGCGGAAGCATTACAGAATTATTATGAAGCTATGCGACTAGAAATTGACCCCTATGATCGAAGTTATATACTCTATAATATAGGCCTTATCCACACAAGTAATGGGGAACATACCAAAGCTTTAGAATATTATTTTCGGGCATTAGAACGAAACCCCTTTTTACCACAAGCTTTTAATAATATGGCTGTGATCTGTCATTACGTGCGACTATCTCCACTATAGAAAAAAGAACGAACAGCTAGTCAATGAAATACTAGAAACAAAAAAAAGGGCTTTCTACATAAGCATCGTCCAAAACGATTTTTTATCAGCTGTAGCAAATAAATCAACTTCATAGATCGAAATATGAAGTGAAGACTAGATATGCCTAAATACTTTCTTTTCTATGGATAAAAAAAGATTGAATTGATAGAGGAAGCACCGTAAAGATCAATTGGAAAGGTTTTGGACCGATACAACAAGAGCTGTTTATTTATATCATAATATGAGATAAATCTTAGGAATCGACTTATGTAATAGAGGGGATCCCCTAAGGTATTGAGCAGCGGTGTAGCATCAGATCCTAAAGACAGTAAGTCTTTTTATGTTTTATGAAGTATGAAAAAAAGTCTTTTTCAAAGATTCTATATAAATTTTTATATGAAAGCGGGATAGTTACC